TTTTTTATTTTTCCTGATCAGAAAAATACATGAAAAAGAAAGGAGGTAGAAAAATTTGTTGATTTATGGTTAAAGAAGAAAAACAAGAAAACAGGGGTTCTGTTGAATTTCAAGTATTTAGTTTTACCAATAAGATACGGAGACTTGCTTCACATTTAGAATTACACAAAAAAGATTTTTCATCGGAAAGAGGTCTACGAAGACTTTTGGGAAAACGTCAACGTTTGCTGGCTTATTTGGCAAAGAAAAATAGAGTACGTTATAAGAAATTAATCAGTCAGTTGGATATTCGGGAGAAGTAATTTAATCGTTCGAATTTTTTTCTTATTTTATTAGTAGTCTTATAGTAGTCTTAGATTTTTCATTTTGATGAGCCTCTTTTTGAGGAATTCATGGAATAATCCATTTTCATGGAATAAAGAATAAGAACAAGGATACATAACATAAAAAAAAGAATAGATATGACGATATTCGCCCTCCCCCTACATATTTGATTTCTTCTCCTATACAAAAACCAGCAAGACCTACTCCATTGATAATTCCATCAATGACACCTTTATCAAAAAAATACGTTAGTTCGGCTAATCTTCTTATACCTAGGATAAAAAACCTAGTATATAAAACATCTATATAACCACGATTATATGACCAGCTGTATATCTTTTTTTTTACTTCATCCAAAAAGCGTTTTTTTGAATTCTTTTTTACAAGGGAATTTTGAAAATTCAAATTCTGAAAAAAAGAATAAGCGGATCCATAAAAGATATATGCTATGAATAGACCCAAAATTGCTAAACTTACAGAAGAAATTGCATTAGCGATAAATTCATATGAATTTATAGAAGAATTCGAATGTTCCTGGAACAAGTTTATTGAAGGAGTTAGCCACTTTGATAATATAGTTAACTCCAATATTCTATTATCTTTTACTCCATTATCAAAACGGATTCCTATGGATCCAATGAACAAAGTAAAAAGCAGTAATATAAGAAGAGGAAAGAGCATAGTATTTCCCGTTTCATGAGGATAGACAAAAGTGTTTTTAGCACCAAAGGGAGTACTAAAGGATCCTATCTTATTTCTTGTATTAGCAGGAATTTTTTGTATATTTTGTGAAAAAAAAGAAACTCCACTCTTCATTGTTGATAAAATCAAATCCCTATCGACTCCTTTGGATATGCTTTTTCCCCATAAGGATATTGAATACAACGAAGCTTCTTTAGTACTACTGTAATTTTGAAAATGAACACGCAAATACCCATCAAAAGTAAGTAAATATATCCGAAACATATAAAATGCAGTTAATCCTGCAGTAAAAGAGGCCATTATTCCAAAAAAGGGTGAATACAACCAACTATTACTAAGGATTTCATCTTTGGACCAGAAGCAAGCAAGAGGCGGAATACCACAAAGAGAAAGTGTACCACATAAAAAAGTGGTTCTTGTAATTGGAACGTATTTTCTTAAACCACCCATAAGAACCATATTCTGACTTTTATCTGGTGAATATCCAACAAGAGGTTCCATTGAATGAATAACAGATCCGGATCCTAAGAACAATAAAGCTTTCGAATAAGCATGAGTGATCAAATGGAATAAAGCAGCTTGATAAGAACCTATACCTAGAGCTAACATCATATAACCCAATTGAGACATTGTAGAATAGGCTAAGCTTCTTTTAATATCTCTCTGAGCAAGAGCTAAAGTGGCTCCTAAGAAGAGTGTTATTGTACCTACTAAAGAAATGAAACTCATTATCAAGGGTATGGATATGAAAAGAGGAAGAAGTCTAGCTAGAAGAAAAATCCCCGCAGCAACCATAGTTGCTGCGTGTATAAGAGCTGAAATGGGAGTGGGTCCTTCCATAGCATCAGGTAACCATACGTGAAGAGGAAATTGTGCAGATTTTGCAACTGCACCAAGGAATAATAAAAAAGCACACAAAGTAGTAAGTAATGGATTAATCCCATTATTAGGAATCCAGTTATTAGCTATTTTGAACAAATCTCGAAACTCCAAACTACCCGTTATCCAAAAAAAACCTAAAATTCCTAATAACAGACCAAAATCCCCTACACGATTAGTTACAAAAGCTTTTTGACAAGCACTCGCTGCAATTGGCCGTGTAAACCAAAAGCCTATCAATAAATAGGAACACATTCCGACAAGTTCCCAAAAAAAATAAATTTGTATCAAATTGGAACTAGTAACCAATCCCAACATGGAAGTATTAAAAAAACTTATATAAACAAAAAATCTCAAATATCCCTCATCGTGAGACATATAATCGTCACTATAAATAAGAACTAAAATTCCTACAGTAGTAATTAGTATTAACATAATAGACGTAAGGGGGTCTATCAAGTATCCAAATTCTAAGGAAAAATCATTATTGATGGTCCAAGACCATAAATATTGATAGATAGAACTTCCATTTATTTGTTGAATAGACAAGTGAAGTGAGAATACCATAGCTATACTTAAGAGTAAAATACTAGGAAAAGCCCATATGCGACGAAGATTTTTTGTTGCTGTCGGAATAAGAAAAAGTCCAAATCCCATTGACATAATAACTGGAAGTGGGAGAATAGGAATTACCCAGGCATATTGATATGTATGTTCCATAAGAAAAGAAATAGCAATTTTTAGTTTAAATTTATAGTTCAATTTTTCTAAAAAATAAAATTGTTTCCGATTCACCAAACCTATTCTTATCTCTTTCTAAAGGAATTAAAAAAAAAATAAGAATAAGAAAAAATACGGGAATTCTAGATTTTCAAGTTTCTCTCATTAAAATATTCAAAAATGGAGAATGGGTATGGATTTAGTTGCTTAAATTCAAAAAGTGAATCAAAGAATTTCGTTATCTAGTTATTAGTAAAAAAAAATATTTATTAAAATACAAAAAAAGATTGAATCATTTGACTTTCTAATCATTTTTGTATTTCTTTCTGTTAAAATAAAAGAGCTCTTTTGTTTCCTAATTGATTGATTGAATTCCAAAGAAAACCTATATTTATAGGAAATTCTCGAATATTTCTTACTTCATATAAAAGGAAATCCTAATGATTATAATTCTCTAAGTTTTAGAATGTCTTGTTTAAGAGACTAAGTATTTTTTTTATTGGAATTCAATTATGGAATAGCCTTCTGAACTTACTTAACTATTTGAATTGAATTCTACCTTCTTTTTATCTCCCCATCTTATATGAGGGCTTATCCCCCATACCATATATTTATATATGGAGTATATTTGATATATAAATTTATTTAAATAGAAAATCTTAAAAAAATCTTGTCTTATCCACATTAGACAAAATGAACTAAATAAGAATTTAGAATTTAAGTATCTTTCAGTATCTAAGTATAAATACTAAGAAAAAACATAAAGAAGGATTGATTTGCGGCAATAGATGTCTTTCACATACAACTAGAAAAAAGTAATTCCCTTTTTGAATGGCAGTTCCAAAAAAACGTACTTCGATGTCAAAAAAGCGTATTCGTAAAAATATTTGGAAAAAAAAAACTTATTTTTCCATAGTACAGTCTTATTCTTTAGCAAAATCAAGATCGTTTTCTAGCGGCAACGAGCATACAAAACCAAAAGGTTTTTCTGGGCAACAAGCAAACAAATAATAAAATTTGAAAATAATCTGAATTGAACTATTCCAAAGAAATTCCAATCATTTAATATGATTGAATAATTCGGATTAATTAATAAATTACTTTTATGTGTTGAATTCCTCGGTACAATATTCTTAGAACGAATCCCTCCTTTATCATTATATAGAATATAGAACAAAAGTTTTTGGTATATTGTGTCCTTGGTATTCTTTTCCTATCAAAGAACTTTTATAATAGAATCCTCAGAAAAATGAGGATTCTATTATAAAAAGTAGACTATTCTTGCAATATACAACCTCTACCTATCTTATCCAAAATTCCCATATAAATGAGTTTAGGACTGGTAAATTTTATTAATAACAGTGTAAAGGCTTTCATTCCAAAAATTTTTCTAAAATACAAAATTCATTGTAGTTAATGACGAAATTCTAATGTTCCTAAATTCTATGGCCTCTCCCAGTCTCGACGATTCGCGATAAAATAACTATTATTCTTTTAAGTTAACTATTATTTGAAATTAGCCGCCATGGTGAAATTGGTAGACACGCTGCTCTTAGGAAGCAGTGCTCAAGCATCTCGGTTCGAGTCCGAGTGGCGGCATTCTCGAAAAAGAATACAATAAATTATAAAATGGATTCAATTCGAAATTTCCAATTTTGTAATGGGACCTTATCGTTATGCTATTTGCAACTTTAGAACATATACTAACTCATATCTCTTTCTCAACCATTTCAATTGTAATTACGATTCATTTCATAACCTTATTAGTTCGTGAACTTAGGGGATTACGTGATTCGTCAGAAAAAGGAATGATAGCTACTTTTTTCTCGATAACAGGATTTTTAGTTTCTCGTTGGGTTTCTTCGGGACATTTTCCATTAAGTAATTTATATGAGTCATTGATCTTCCTTTCATGGGCTCTGTATATTCTTCATACTATTCCTAAGATACAGAACTCGAAAAATGATTTAAGCACAATAACTACGCCAAGTACTATTTTAACGCAAGGCTTTGCCACGTCGGGTCTTTTAACTGAAATGCATCAATCCACAATACTAGTACCCGCTTTACAATCTCAGTGGTTAATGATGCATGTCAGTATGATGTTACTAAGCTATGCAACTCTTTTGTGCGGATCCTTATTATCCGCCGCTCTTCTAATCATTAGATTTCGAAAGAATTTCGATTTCTTTTCAAAAAAGAAAAAAAATGTTTTAAGGAAAACATTTTTCTTTAGTGAGATTGAATATTTATATGCAAAAAGAAGTGCTTTTAAAAACACCTCTTTTCCCGTATTTCCAAATTATTACAAATATCAATTAACTCAGCGTTTGGATTCTTGGAGTTATCGTGTCATTAGTCTAGGGTTTACTCTTTTAACCGTGGGTATTCTTTGTGGAGCAGTATGGGCTAATGAGGCATGGGGATCCTATTGGAATTGGGATCCTAAGGAAACTTGGGCATTTATTACCTGGACCATATTTGCAATATATTTACATAGTAGAACAAATCCAAATTGGAAGGGTACGAATTCCGCACTTGTAGCTTCGATAGGATTTCTTATAATTTGGATCTGCTATTTTGGTATCAATCTGTTAGGGATAGGTTTACATAGTTATGGTTCATTTACATTACCATCTAAATAATTACATAACATAAAACCTTCATTTTATGAAGGTTTTTTCCCTTTTTGTTTGATTTGAGAACCCTTTGAAAAGACGTTCAAGGGGTTCTCAAAAATTCGAGATAGATTTAACTTTTTTACTTTTCTCTGAATTTTTTATTTTTCCACTATGGAATATAGAGAGGACTAGTTAAAAAAGGAAAATCCTATTTAGTATAATAATTGGATAATAGAACCTCTACCCTGTCAAGGGATAGCGAGAGAACAAAATCTGGATAAATACCAATTCCTATTACTGGTAAAAAGATACAGATTAAAAGAAAGAGTTCCCGTGGTCCAGAATCTACAAAATTTTTGTTTGGAACATGAAATAGCTTATATCCATAGAACATCTGGCGTAACATAGATAATAAATAAATAGGAGTTAATATCATTCCTATTGCCATTACAAAAGTAATTAGCATTTTTGGCATTAACATAAATTTAGGACTAGTAATTAGTCCAAAAAATACTACTAATTCTGCAACAAAACCGCTCATTCCCGGCAAGGCAAGAGAAGCCATTGAAAAGCTACTAAACATGGTAAAAATTTTTGGCATTGGGATAGATATTCCCCCTAGTTCTTCGAGATAAACAAGACGCATTCTATCACAAGCCGTTCCCGCCAAGAAAAAAAGTGTAGCACCGATAAATCCATGGGATAATATTTGTAAAATAGCTCCATTTAGTCCAATGTTGGTTATGGAACCAATTCCTATAATTATGAAACCCATGTGAGATACAGAGGAGTAGGCTATTCTTTTTTTGAAATTTCGTTGACCAAGAGAAGTTGAAGCTGCGTAGATTATTTGCACCGCTCCTATTATTACCAACCAGGGGGAAAATAGATAATGAGCATGCGGTAACAATTCCATATTGACCCGAATCAATCCGTATGCTCCCATCTTTAATAGAATTCCGGCTAAAAGCATACATGTACTGTAATGCGCTTCCCCATGGGTATCTGGTAACCACGTATGTAAAGGTATAATCGGCAATTTGACAGCATAAGCAATAAGGAAGCCAAAATACAGTAGTATTTCCAATGTTGTAGGGTATGATTGATTAATCAATCTTTCTAAATCTAATCCGGGTTCATTGGAACCATATAATCCCATACCCAGAACTCCAATTAAGAAAAAAATGGAACCGCCTGCAGTATACAAAATAAACTTGGTAGCTGAATACAGACGCCTCTTTCCCCCCCACATGGATAAAAGTAAGTAAACAGGAATTAATTCTAACTCCCACATGATAAAAAAAAGTAAAAGGTCTCGTGAAGAAAATAATCCTATTTGACCGCTATACATTGCTAGCATCAGGAAATAGAATAATCGCGAATTACGGGTAACCGGCCAAGCCGCTAAAGTAGCTAAAGTAGTGATAAATCCTGTCAATAAAATAGATCCTAATGAAAGTCCATCGATTCCCAATCTCCAGTGGAAATCGAAAACATCTATCCATTTAGAATCCTCCTTTAATTGGATTAAGGGATCCTCCAATTGGAAATGATAACAGAATGCATAAGTCATTAGAAGGAATTCTAATAAACAAATAGCTATAGTATACCACCTAACGATTTTATTTCCTTTATGAGGTAAAAAGAAAATTACTGAACCTGCAAATATCGGCAAAACAACAAGTATTGTTAACCAAGGAAAATAACTCATGATAAAGTAATAAAGAGAAGATACGTTTTGACCAGAAAAGCCCATGCTCGATTATTTCGAGCATGGGCTTCTTCGGTAAAGAGGAATCAGATGATTCAAGTGGAGTTTTTTGTAACGTATCAATAAGATAGAGCCATGCTGCGGGTTGTTTCAGGCCCTAAATAAACGCGGACACTTAAAAAATCCGTTGGGCAGGCGGATTCGCATCTCTTACAACCCACACAATCTTCGGTTCTCGGCGCGGAAGCAATTTGCTTGGCTTTACATCCATCCCAAGGTATCATTTCTAATACATCTGTTGGACAAGCTCGTACACATTGAGTGCATCCTATACATGTATCATAAATTTTTACAGAATGTGACATTGGATCTCTAAATTTTCCTTTTCAACATAAAAATTTTCGATCTGGTAAAAATCAAATTAGTACTATATAAATTATAAATTAGATGTATTGTAGACACCAGACGAAGCAATGGTTTATCCAAACTTTAACAAATAAATAATGCAATATATTTCTTAATCTGTTTGTGAGAAAGCGTGAAAAGAGCTAAGAGACTTGAATTTAAGGCTTCAACAGTCATAATTATAAGAATTCTACATACTAATTCGAATTAGCCAATAAATTGGCTATCATCTTTTCAATATAAATTATTGCAATATTCAAATTGCAATATCAATGAATTGCTAAAATGCAATATTCAATAAGTAAAAAAGAATACTCTGAAATAACCTACTCAAAAAATGGATATTATAAAATACTAATAAGAAAATAAGATTAGATTTCTATTCATCTTAATGTTTCTTATTATTATATATGCGCCTTTGTTTAGAGGATTCTATGTCTAATTATTCAAAAAATTAGATTGATTGATACGAGTTGATTTCCTGTTACGATGGATGGAAGAAAGAATGGATAGTCCAATAGCTGCTTCAGCAGCCGCAAGGGCTATAACAAAAATTGCGAAAATGTCTCCTTTTAATTGGCGACTATCAAATAGATCAGAAAATGTTACGAGATTTAGATTAATTGAATTCAGTATAAGTTCAAGACATATTAGAGCTCTAACCATGTTTCGGCTTGTGATCAATCCATAGATACCAATCGAAAATAAATAGACACTCAAAAAAAGTACATGCTCAAACATCATTAACTAACTCCTTATCAATCTCGATTCATTTCAATATAAGGACAAGAATTGAACCGATTCAATTAATTAGAATAGAACAATTACACAACAAAAGAGAAAAGAAGGTATTTGTTGTGTTGGCAGTAGATGGGTTTTACTAAATCAAAATTGTGATTCTTTAGTTATTTATTTTATATTTGAAATTATAAGAATTTTGACTCATTTTAAGTATTTCTTATTGTCGAGCCATTGTAATTGCACCTATTAAAGAAACTAGAAGAATTAGGGAAATGAGTTCAAACGGAAGATAAAAATCGGTTGCTAAATGAATCCCAATTTGTTGAACGTTATTTATGAGACCCTGTTCTACTATTTGGTTTGATCTTGTAGTCCAAATAATTCCATACCACGACGTATCTGGGATAGTAGTCATTAGTGAAAAAGGAATAGTTATACAAAGGAGTAAAGTAAACCCATCTCCAATAGTCCAATAATTATTATCTTTAGACCACTCTGAGCCGTTTACAAACATTACAGCAAATATGATCAAGACATTTATGGCTCCCACATAAATAAGAAGTTGTGCGACAGCTACAAAGTAGGAATTCAATAAAAAATAGAATAAGGATATACAAACAAGAACTAATCCCAGGGAAAAGGCAGAATAAATTGGGTTGGTAAGTAATACTACTCCTAGACCCCCTAGTAGAAGAACAAATCCCCCAAATAGCACAAGAATCTCATGTATTGGTCCAGGTAAATCCATTGTGGATAAGAAGAAATTTCTAGTATAAAATTTTTCATGAACTGACTAAAACTAAAAGATTCAAGGAAGGAAAAAGGTATTAGGATATTTTTTTGTATATGTATATAAGTTGTTAAGCAGTAGTTATTATTTTTTCGTTATAGTTAGTAAAAATGGATTTTTCTAACAAAAAAATCCTAATACCTAGTAATCAGTAATCGTTCTTGAATTCCAAGATTTTTCTTCGTCTATTTTACTTTGAGGCGAATTCCTAATTGTTTGAATTGTGTAATCTCCCATTATGGAGATTGGTAACCGACTCAAAGCAATTTGATTGTAATTCAATTCATGACGATCATAAGTAGAAAGTTCATATTCTTCAGTCATTGATAAACAATTTGTGGGACAGTATTCAACGCAGTTACCACAAAATATACAAACTCCGAAATCAATACTATAATTAAGCAATTGTTTCCTTTTAATATCCTTTTCAAATCTCCAATCCACAAGGGGTAAATCTATCGGGCATACGCGAACACATACTTCACAAGCAATGCATTTATCAAATTCAAAGTGTATTCGCCCCCGGAAACGCTCCGATGTAATTGATTTTTCATAAGGGTAGTGAATCGTTATAGGTAAACGATTTGTGTGGGATAAGGTAATTATGAAACCTTGACCAATGTATCTTGCGGCGCGTATTGTTTGTTGACCATAACTAATGAACCCAGTTAGCATAGGGAACATATTCTAACTCTATATATGAAAAAGGTATGTTTCTTTCTCTTGTTTGAGAGAACTTTTGTGTTAAAAATATTCTTACTGTTATTGTATTCTTATTTATAGTGAAACTAGTTGGGAAGAAGTTGTTAATAAGAGATTGCCCAGAGAAATAGGTAAAAGAAATTTCCATCCAAGATTTAATAACTGATCCATTCTTATCCTGGGTAAAGTCCATCTTATTGTGATAGAAATGAAGAGAAATAAATAAGCTTTAGTTAATGTAATAAAGATACCTATTACCATTTGAAAAATTCCAATTATTTTATTCATTTGGAAAAATCCAAAAAAGGATATATAGGGAATAGATAAATTCCACCCGCCTAAGTATAGAACAGTTACAAATAAAGAGGAAACTAATAAATTTAGGTAAGAAACAAGATAAAATAAACCATATTTAATACCAGAATATTCGGTTTGATAACCTGCTACTAATTCTTCTTCTGCTTCTGGTAAATCAAAGGGTAATCTTTCACATTCTGCCAAAGAAGAAATTAGAAAAACGAGAAAACCTATAGGCTGACGCCAAAGATTCCATCCCCAAAAACCATATTTGGACTGTGCTTCAACTATATCAACTGTACTTGAACTATTAGATAATCATAGTCGATGATAACATCACAGTTCCCACCGCTATTCCAAAACCGTACATGAAACCTTAGCTTCATACGGCTCCTCTATGATCAGAAAAAGGTAAAGGATTGTTTTGTTTCGGTATTATCCCCTGGGCATAGATAGAATTAGAATTAGGTAACATAAAATTGATTGGAAAGCCCCAAATTAGACCAAAGCAATTCCGTCTGCTAGAATAACAAAAAAGCGCTTCCGAATTGATCTCATCCTTTATATAATATAATTTTTCTTTGTTCAGTAATAACTTAATATTGGGATAAAACACTCATTATAGCAATTAATAAATCCAAAGAATTGGGCATTAGTTCATGAGCAATTCTGTATGAATAGGGATAAAGGAAGGAAAAATAAATAAGGATTCTTTTTTGTATTGCATTCCATATCTTTTGTACTAATCTTTTGTCCTATTCTTCTTTCCCCGGGAAGGGTATACTTAAAAAGAAAAAAACAATAAAGGGTTAATTCGTTCTTGATAGCCATTTCCTTAACAAGTGAATGGGAACATACTCTAGACCGGAATCTGAAGAAAGTACTACTTAATCATTTCCACCAATTTCAAGTCCTTATTATGATTCCTTTTATGAGGAAAAATGTCTAATAATTTAGATTCTCTCATTACTAATCCTGTATGTATTTTAGTGTTCCTAATCCCTCACTAACTTTTGATGGATTGCTTTATGGTTATAAGTTTAAGTTATAGTAATAACTCAAAATATTCTAATAATGGAATTCCATATCGCGAATCTTTTATTCTTGCCCGCTTCAAGATATGATGACTAATCAAACAATCTCAACCTTGGGGTAAAGAGTTTACACTGCTTATGTTTACTTGAACTTTTTTCTTGTACGTAGGAAATGAGATTTTTTATTTTTACTACAAATTAATAAGCTGTTTTGTTTCACTCATATAGCTATCGAGTTTAACTTATCAACGTGAATACAGAATAAGCAAAGGAAGATAAGCATTCAATGTATTTTAGAGGAAAAAAATCCTATTTTAACGAATCACACGTAGAGATATTGCTAGCACACAAAAAGTTAATGGTATTTCATAACTAATAGATTGAGCAGCCGCTCGTAGACCGCCTGAAAAAGAATATTTATTATTTGAGCTATATCCTGCCATGAGAAGACCAATAGGAGCAATACTTGAAATCCCAATCCATAAAAAAACACCAATACTAAGATCAGCTAAAACAAAACGATATCCCAAAGGGATAACTAAAAAACTTAATAAAATGGATATGACTGCTATAGAGGGACCAATGCTAAATAAAGGAATATCTCCTCGGGATGGGAGGATATCCTCTTTGAAAAGCAGTTTAGTTCCATCTGCTATAGCTTGAAGCAGTCCAAGGGGGCCAGCATATTCAGGACCAATACGTTGTTGTATCGATGCGGATATTTCTCTTTCTAACCACACAATTACGAGTACTTCTATTGTGATTCCCAGTAGGAGGGTCAAAATGGGTAGAATCCATATAAGTCCGTAGATTTCTTTTAATAATTCCGATTTCGAAAAAGAATTGATAGTTTCTACCTCTACCCTATCTATTATCATTTCAACGATCAACTTCCCCCATAATGATATCTATACTACCTAATATTGTCATTATATCAGCCAATTTCATTTTTTTAACTAGCTGAGGAAGAATTTGCAAATTAATAAAACCTGGTGGACGAATTTTCCATCTCCAGGGGAAAATACTATCATCTCCTACCAGATAAACTCCTAATTCGCCTTTTGGAGCTTCTACTCTTACATAAAGCTCTTGCTTTGATAATTCAAAATTGGGCGAAGGTTTTTTACCAAGAAATCTATATTCAAAATCATTCCATTCAGAATTCTTTGCTTTCTTAAAGCGTCGGGCTTCTAAATTCTCATAAGGTCCTCCAGGAATTTTCTCTACAGCCTGTTGAATAATTTTTATGGATTCCCTCATTTCACCAACTCGTACTAAATAGCGAGCTAACGAATCTCCTTCTTTTTGCCATTGGACTTTCCAATCGAATTGATTGTAAGACTCATAAGGATCAATTTTACGAAGATCCCATTGTATTCCAGAAGCTCGTAACATTGGTCCCGATAAGCCCCAATTTACAGCTTCTTCTCCGCTAATAAAACCGACTCCTTCAACTCGCTCTAAAAAAATGGGATTCTGTGTAATAAGTTGTTCATATTCAAGAACTCCTTGTAAAAAATAATCACAGAAATCTAAACATTTATCCATCCATCCATAAGGGAGATCGGCAGCTACTCCTCCGATGCGAAAGTAATTATGCATCATTCGCATACCTGTAGCAGCTTCAAATAGATCATATATCAATTCTCTCTCTCGGAAAATGTAGAAAAAAGGAGTCTGTGCCCCGAGATCCGCCATAAAAGGTCCAAGCCATAACAAGTGAGAAGCTATACGGCTCAATTCTAGCATAATTACCCTAATATAGCTGGCTCTTTGGGGTATTTGAATATTCTCCAAGAATTCTGGTGCATTTACCGTTATTGCTTCTGTAAACATAGTAGCTAAATAATCCCATCGTGTTACATAAGGCAAGTATTGTATAATACTTCTATTTTCCGCAATTTTTTCCATTCCTCTGTGTAAATACCCTAATACGGGTTCGCAATCAATAACATCTTCACCATCCAGAGTGACGATCAGTCGAAGAACACCATGCATTGATGGGTGTTGGGGGCCCATATTGACTATCATGAGATCTTTTCTTTTAAGCGATAGACTCATATCCTTGTTCTTATTCTTTATTCCATGAAAATGGATTATTCCATGAATTCCTCAAAAAGAGGCTCATCAAAATGAAAAATCTAAGACTACTATAAGACTACTAATAAAATAAGAAAAAAATTCGAACGATTAAATTACTTCTCCCGAATATCCAACTGACTGATTAATTTCTTATAACGTACTCTATTTTTCTTTGCCAAATAAGCCAGCAAACGTTGACGTTTTCCCAAAAGTCTTCGTAGACCTCTTTCCGATGAAAAATCTTTTTTGTGTAATTCTAAATGTGAAGCAAGTCTCCGTATCTTATTGGTAAAACTAAATACTTGAAATTCAACAGAACCCCTGTTTTCTTGTTTTTCTTCTTTAACCATAAATCAACAAATTTTTCTACCTCCTTTCTTTTTCATGTATTTTTCTGATCAGGAAAAATAAAAAATTATGTCAGTTATTTTGAAGTTATTCTAATCTCGTACACACAAAAATTTGCAATTATTCATCTACTGCTGGAATCTGGAATTTGGATTTATTTTATCGATGCAAATTGGATTTGGATAGAAGGGTACATTCTTTTATTTTAGATAGAAGAAATTTTCTTCTATCTAAAATAAAAGAATTTTGCTGATTTATTTATTGCTATATCCAATTTATAGAATTGATATACCATTTAATTGATATCATTTAGCAAAATGAAACACAGCATATGCATCCATCTTTCGGCTCGATAATTTCACTGGATAGAGATATAGTATAAGAAATAGGCTATTAAGTAACTCTAAATGAATTGTGGATACATCTGTATCCTTAACATACTGAAAGGACTGCCATTATTCGTATCAAACTAATAGCGATTCATAAAAGCTAAATCTTGTAATCAATGGTGGGCCAATAATGAATTTTTTTGCATATGTATTAAGACGCTTGGTCTGATTTCGAAATTGTCCAGAGTTTTTTATGTTGTTTTCATTGCAAAATGATGGATCTCCTTCCGTAACTTTCCAATTACGAGTACGAGAATTGAAAGACATGAAAATTCTCAATTCTCTACGGCGTCTAGGAGATAGATCGAATATTTTCAGGAACAAGAAAATCAGAAGAATCTTTTTCTCTATTCACTACCATTCCGCGTCTTCGACTTCTATTAGTTTCTTTTCTTCTTTAATGCAATAGCTATAGTTTGATATAGAATCCATTTCTCAAAGTAATGGAAACCATTCTCTTATAGGAAATGGTTCGAAAATCGCTATTCCACCTTTTAGGTTTAGGTATCGTGAAAAGTGATACCTGTGAAGATCGTGCATTTCAGTCACATTCAGATCCGTTTTTCGAGTCCATGATATAACCAAATTGGATGGATCTTCCACCCGTTTAGCTAAGAAAGAATAGATGCAGAGGTGGATAATAGATCGATATGAAGATCATGAGCTGCCCCATAATGAAACCACCAGTAGTCGCGAATATCTCCTTCTTCCCTAACCCAAGATTGGAGAAAGAAGATCTAAGAGGGACCTATGGAGAATGTGGTCAGAAATCCATAATAGAGTCCGACCACAACGACCGAATTAATTATCCTCGTTGAGAAACTTAGACTACTTTAGACTACTTAAGTAGAAAAGATTTGAAAATCATGGCATGGGTCTCCTTTTTTTCTTTCTTTAGAGTTTTCTATATGCACAATTTCTCGATGTTTCGATGAGAATTTCTTGACTTTCCATATATAGAAAGAGATAGACTATAAATGACATCTCTTATGTCAATAAGACCAAAGGGATGGGTATTAAATGATAGGAAGTGCTAGGAAGTGAAATAGAATGAAATAGAGCCACTTTGGGCTTCCCTATGAAATGAGGCATGGAACGGAGCCACTACGAAGAAATTCCGGGAGTTACGAAAGAAGCTTCGGACTCATATTGTTCACGGGTTGAGAGCGGGAGTTGAACTCTAGGAGGTCGAATCTCCCCTTGTTCCTCAGTAGCTCAGTGGTAGAGCGGTCGGCTGTTAACTGACTGGTCGTAG